TTGTACCTTGGGGTCATCAAGATCTGGTACCACGATCGGGTGATTAGGCTGTTCTCCCTGGTGAACTGTTGATTGTGCTTGGTAAGGAGGGATTGCAGGGTATGCATAGGATTGCATTCCTGGTTGCGGGCCGGCCATCGCCTGCCCCCCAGGAAAAGGATATGCATATTGCTGTGTTAGGGATGGCGATGGAGCGATATGTGGCTGCGGCCCCTGTTGTTGGACAGCGTACCCCGGTGGGTACAGTGAGGCACCCTTTGATTTGAAGACGAAGGGCCGTTAGATTCGGTCGTAGGAAGGGCTGCCGGTGGGTGCGTCTCCTCCGCGGTTCCTTTTCCTTTCCCCAAAAGGATGTCTAGTATTCGAGCCACTTGGTCCCTTAGCTCGTTTATCTGATCTTGCTGATCATTGTCATTATTTTGCCTCTGATGTTGCTCTTCCATGATTCTAGCTTTCAGTCCGGTCCGGTAGGGATGATGAGGACGAGCACCTTTCGGAGCTATGTTTAATATTTTTTTATTTTAGATGGTACCTGTTCTTTCTGGGATTGAAAGTTATAGGTCCGTTTTTCAGTTCATTTTTTATGGTAATGATGCATGAGTAGTCCTATGTCGGTTTGCTATGGAAACGACCTGTTTCAAAAGAAACTTTCAACTCAGATTAACGATACAGTAAAAGTGACATTGACATTCCAATGTAGCCTCAAAGCATAGAAACAGAAGAGTTGCATCATTATGCACCCTAACTTGACTTCTTATTTCCTAAGTGTTGCAAGTCCATAACGAGTCAATTTCCTGCGGACTTGATTTAAGAAGCTAGATATTTCCCTTTCTTGAAGATGTAATGGAGAAACTTTGACTGCAATCTCCCCGGCTTCATCTGCGATCCTTAGTGCTTCTCTGGCAACGATCTCCATAGTGTGGGTGAGCTTTTCCAGATTGTGGCGTGTAACCTCATACTCCTCTCGGAGTGCTATATATTCATTGTTTTGTTTTGCATAGGGGTGGCCTGCAATTGTTCGCACTGAGCCTCCAACTGCTTGCATCGTGCCTCGAGCTCTCCTGCAGCCTTTTTCCTCGCTTCGTCGCGAGACTCTATACTTCCAGCTTTCTGAAGTTCTTCACACTTTGCTTCTACTTCTATAGCCCGATGGGCCCACAGGTTAACTTCCTTTTGGAGTCTCTTCTTTTCGGTGACGAGGGAAGCACGTTCTTGGTGCGTTGTTTCGCACTGGGCTTTTGCCTCATCCGCACAGGTGTGGGGTCCAAGCTCCATTGGCATTGATAGTTCTGGCACCTTTGGGGCTACAAGGCCCTTGCCTCGATTAGCTTGCCACGATAAGTACCCTGGGGCCGCTTGGTTTGAATGTCGACCCGTTTTGACTCGTTGTGTTTCTTTCCATAGATCGGCCACTCTTCGAATTATGTCTGCCGTATTCGGAACTCCGTAGGCGAACTCCCAATCCTTTAACCCGTGTGTCATGGGGATGAACTGTAGAGACCCCAATTGTCGGCGGACCATTGCTGGTGCGTAGCTGATACTACCCCATAGTCCCAGCAAAATTACCCACGGGTAATTACCGCAGCGATACAAGACCGGCGTTTGGGGCGTCCATGCTGCTCTCCAAATTACTTGGTCATCTGTCAGGCTTTTGAGCGTACGGATCCATTGTGCCTTCCCCGGGGACTCAACATCCCAGTTTGCTACTGCAAATTCCTTCAATGGATTGCTTGTGCTGAAAATGTAGGATGTAAACTTAATTTCGGGAAACCGGAAGGACGGCGGAGGTCGGATATGACTCATTATCCACATACACAACAACTGTGCACATCCTATGAACCTTCCCTCCCCGGTGATCCTGCAATGGTTGAGCGAACGGAAAGTATCCGAAAAAATTACTGGGGCAGGCTTCTCCCACGATGAATGACACTGTCGATCTTTTCAAGGATCTTGTTCTGCCGTTACACCAGGTGTAGAAAGCACTGGCGTTTTTGAATTCAACTCTTTCAAGCATATTGCTGAAAAATTCCATGTGACTTCTATTTTATTTACGTTATGTCCACTTTGGATTGTCCTTTTCATTCGTTAAAATCACCAAAAAACAAAGATTTATTGCTTTTTCTCTCCCTTTCATAGCTGTAGTAGAGGCAGTTCAGTAAGAGTGGTAGGGCCTCTAACGTTGGTGACCACATATTTACTCTCTGAGGTTTGATATCTCAGCCATATATTATGCGTCTACCCTTACTATACAAAGCCGCCTCGGTCTTCAACTCTCTCCAGGACAACAGAGTCTTTGTTTAGGATGGCAGCGATTCTACCATTTGATACAAATTGGCCATTGGGGAAAATGCTTTTGGCAAATCGTGTACCCCGGCAGAGAATTAAATTATGATGGAGCTCGCTCCGTGGGAAGCAAGATAAGTCGCACTAATATTGTCACATCGAATTAAGGGTGGAGTTTGAAGCACCTGATTAGTATCACGAAGGAGGAATAACAACCATTGAATTTCGGCTGTAGTTGCAGCTAGAGCTCGATATTCAGCTTCGGCGCTAGACCGGGATACAGTTCGTTGCTTCCTAGAGCTCCATGAGATCAGATTTGGACCATAGAATATGCAATAACCGTAGATCTTCGATCATCTGGACAACCAGCCCAATCGGCGTCAGAATAGGCAATTAAAGAGTGATCTGCAGATTTGGTGATACGTAAACCAAAATCAACTGTGCTTTTTATATAACGTAAAATGCGCTTGACTGCAGCAAGATGCGAGGTGCGGGGTTGGTGCATGAACTGGCAAACTTGGTTAACAGCATAAGCCAAGTCTGGGCGCGTCATTTTTAAGTATTGAAGAGCACCCACAATGCTACGATAAGAGGACACATCAGAAATAGGATCCCCGTCATGAGCAGATAATTTGGTGCCTGAAATAACAGGAGATTTGGAAGGTATGGCAGCAGCCATATTAGATCTCTTGAGCAAGTCAATGGCATATTTTGATTGTGTGAGAGTTAAACCAGAAGAATCTCGATGGGCCTCCATACCAAGAAAAAAATGAAGATCTAAGTTTGATACTCAAACTTAGATCGTCACTTTTGGATAATATTGGAAATGACAAGTTCACTTGAACCAGTTAAAATTATATCATCTACATAGAGAAGTAGAAGTGCCATACCATGTGAGCTATGATAAATGAACATAGAGGAATTCGACCTGGCACATGAAAATTAAATTTCAAGGAGAAAAGAGCTAAAACCATCGAACCATGCCCTTGGAGCTTGCCGTAGCCCATAGATAGCTTTATGTAGTTTGCATACATAATGAGGATGAGCAGGGTCAACAAAGCCTGGTGGTTGCTTCATAAAAACTTCTTCAGAGAGTATGCCATGGAGGAAAGCATTTTTGACATCAAGTTGTCGCACAGGCCAATCATTATTAATGGCTATGGAGAGGACCAAACGGATAGTGGAGACTTTCACAACCGGGCTAAAGGTCTCATCAAAATCAAGACCGGGTTTTTGATTAAACCCTTTGGCGACAAGGCGCGCTTTATAGCTCAATGGAGCCATCAGCTCCTTGCTTTACTCGAAAAACTCATTTACAGCCCACTACATTCATTGTTGGAGAAGGAGGAACCAACTCCCAGGTCTGATTTTTAAGTAGTGCATCAAACTCTTCCATCATGGCTGCACGCCATTCTTTTGATTGTGTTGCTTGTGTATAACATGTCGGTTCTGAGGGAATGATGGGAGAAAGAGCAGCATGAAAACATTGAGGAAGGGGATGTTTGATAGTGAAATAAGTTTTAGGCTTACGGGTTCCATCACGGGACCGTATAACCATAGGGTGACAAGAGGAAGTGGCTTTTGGAAATGGAGCGTGAGGTGAAGGGTCCACATTTTGAGAAGGTTCAGTTGCAGTAGTATTAGGAGAAGAAAAATTGAGTAATGAACCTGTGGTATCAGAAGGGCCATCTAGTGGTATATTTTAAGAAGGTTTTTCAAGTGAAGATGGCTCATTTTGGGGAAACGATTGAAGAGAGGAGAGTAGAGGAGACGTAACCTTAGAGAAGATGGAGGATTGTGGTAATGTAACAGATGGAGAACTAGTGCTTTGGGGTGGAAAAACTAATGGTGGGGAGAGTGGGACCACAAAAAACTAGCCTGAAAAGCGCTCTCACGTTTGGAGTGACTCGCCTAAAAGTGGTTGGGGACTCGAAATTGGTTATCAGTCAGGTCGTGGGAGAGTGGAAGACCAGGGACTCTAAGTGGATTCCGTATCAAGAGCTAGCCGAACGCCCAGTCTCACTCTTTGATGAGGTGGTTTTCGTATCACGGATCTTGGTGAACGTTGTAGTAGTGAAAATGGAAGGTTCCAAACGAGGGCAGCAGGCGGTTGCCGACCAAGGGGCAGCCATAGGGAGTGCTGGCAATAACGACGACGATAGACAAAATGAAAGTCGTCGGCGACGAAGGGAGAGGCGGAACCTACTACAAAACCGGCGTAGAGGGGAGCAATGGAACCACTTAAGAACCGTATCTCATCTGGAACCCTTTCCTTGGGTTTTCGGGGGAGATTTCAATACTAAGCTATCGCTGGAAGAGAAAAGCGGAGGCGCCCTTTCTGTCACTGCCAGTATCAAGGAGTTCCAAGACGCTGTAAATGACTGCAATCTTATTGATCTAGGCATCTCCGAAGCAAAGTTCACCTGGAGCAAGAGAAGCCCACGGCCCGGTTTTTCCCACCTAGCCTGTAAATTCGATAGATTTCTTGTTTCAACTGAATGGAACCTCATGTTTAGATCTAGCGAAGAGCCCTTCGGTATGCTCAGACCACAAACCTATTGTTTTGGACTCTCCCTGCTTCTCCAGATAGATCCGGCCACGGCCACCCTTTCGCTTCGAAAAGATGTGGCTGGATCATCCATCGCTGGAAGCAGTCATAAAGGATGCCTGGATTTATAAAATAACAGGAACACCGCTGTATATTGTTCACAAGAAGCTTGCTGTCCTGAAAGCTAAACTAAAGATCTGGAATAAACATTTTTTTGGCAACATTCACCGAAGAGTGGAGACCCGTTGATGACATCTCTTCAATAGATCCAATCTAAAATGGACCGTGATGGATGGAGCAGAGAAGCCGAGGACACGGAAAATTGCATTATGTTCAACCTCAACTCCGCTACTTTTTTTTTAGGGGGTTCCCACTCCTTGATAGTATATCGCTTCTTTTTAGCCTTCATGGTGAATGGCCCGCCCGCTTCTTCCATAAACCCGATCATCTGTTAACGCATACAGCTTCCCGTGCCTTCGCCCTCTAGCAATCTCCATCCCCGTTCTGAGATCCTTCACAACAACAGTAGAAGGAGTCAAATCAAACTTGCATGGAAAGTAAGATGTGAACTGACTGACAGATAGAAGACTCTTCTTGACTCTTGGAACAAGGAAAAATTAGGGATAGAGAAATTGCCAAAAGAAGTGGGCATAATGGCCGTCCAATATGGCAAATAGGAAGAGCAGTATCGTCGCCCGTAATAACGATACAATATCCCTTGTATGGGACAAGTGTCTGAACCCGGAGATGGGGGTATCGGGGTGATAGTTTAGGGCTATAGCGATTGCCGGAAAAGGGAAGAAGGCTTTAAGTTAGGGTTGCAGTGGATCTCTGAAGGAAGAACAGAGAAAGGCTCAATCGGAAAAAGAAAACAGACAGTAGACAATGCGGGCATGATAATCAAACGTTGCAGTGAATGGTTCTGAGGCAACCACGGGACCCGGAGAAACCTTGCTGCCATCATCAAACGCAATGCGGACCAGAGGACGCCCACCGTTTTTTCCTAACTAATGGGAGGGTTAGATAAATAGCACGTAGCTCGCCAAATCTTATGAAAGCCCCCACTTGGTTATTGATATGGATGAGACGGATCTCCCTAACGCGCTACACCACCACTACACTATAGATAGGTATATTGGAAGCGGGAACACTGGTAGAACGTTCCCATCAGGCAACAAGAGGAGGGAGAAAGAACGCACTTTTGCTTCCAAACAAACATAGGTCATCCCGGAAGTTTACTATGTAAAGCCCGTTTGTCTGCCCCAGAAGGAGCTGTAATCTCTTATGTTGGAGCGAATGATAGAACTGACATCTCCCTATGCGGCTCCCCTGCCATTCCAGCCAGATGAAGCAATGCAATGCAGCAGGGTCGGAGGAACAGAGGATTTTTTCTTTTTTTTTTTTTCGTTCACCGCGGCACGAAAGAATGAAGAAGCTGAAATAACTCAGAAAGAGAGTGGCGCCTAGCCGTTGAGAGCGTCTGTTGTCTTTTAAGAATAACTGTACGATCTTGGACTGGCCCCCTTCGCATGACCTAGAATGAAAGAAAAAGAGGTCCGTGCTACTATAAGGCCTCTAAACTCCTCCCTCAGGACACTGTTGCGTTGCCATGGGGACGGGGTAGCCCCGACTTCTATAGGTCCTTGGTTCGACCTCCTAATGAGAATTGAGGTCCTTGCGCGGGCGTCTCATCCCTAAGACTTGCTTGCTCTGTATGGAGTGTCCCGTGGTTCCTCGAGTGCCAGCCGCAGAGAGGAATGCCATCAACTAGGGCGCTATTTGCCACTAACCACTCGCTCGCCGGCCGCTCGGGCTCCGCGTTTCAAGTTCGTTATCCTAACCGTCTCCCCTGCTCTACCGGGAGCCTGGCCCCTTCTTCTATCTTATCTACTGCCTTGCTCCTCGGCTCCCTACTGCTCCAGCCGCTCGCTGTAATAGCTTGCTTCTCGGGTGGCTCGCACCCCGACCCCGGGTGGTGCGGCTGAGCCAGAGTGGGCTCAGCAGTCGGCCTATGTATCCGGGCGCACGCGTAAAGGCATGATTAGTTCCACGAATCTCACTGCACTGACCATAGTAAACTCCTTCTCGTTGTACCAAAATGGAGGTCTGATTTGAACGACCAGGTACAGCATCACATTTGACACCTGAGGAAGGTACAGCCCAACTATGAGGTACATCAGCAGGTGTTACAATCATACGTAGATGAGTTTTGGCTGGTACAACCACTCTATTGTCAACTTCTAATAAACGTAATTGACCCAATTCTGGATCATCTTCTGGAATCGTATAACTGTCAAAAGTGAGTGACTGTTCATCGGAACTGTTATAGTCCGAATACTCATAAGGTTGGGTCGACGCCCGCCTCCCCCCAAACTTGACTTGCAAGTTTCCCCGCAAAAAGCTCTCCACGCCTACTCTTATAAAGAGCACTATTCTTCTTTAGTTAGGTAGTTCTCCCCCCTCTCAGAGACCGTAAGACCCCGGTGGAATCGAAGGCCCGCTTACTAATAGGCAACAGGGGACCGTTTCTCGCCCAGCCCTACCTACTTCAGTTAAGCTGGAACCGAAAAAGACCTGGTTCCACACACATGAGACACGAAGAAGGTATGGGACGACCAGTTCACCACGGAAAGCGAATTCGATCCTATAGTCGTCTTCTTTGTTTGAAAAATGCGCAGTGGAAAGGGATGCTAGTCGGCTCGGCGAAGTTGTAGGCCCCAATAGATCAGATCAAGAGTGATTCCTCACCTATCCTGTCAGGGGCCAAGTCGAACGCTCGAGTATAGATTCCCTATGCTCATGTGAACGGCCGGCCCGTAGATCTAAAAGGATCCATCCATAGGCCTGACCGGAAAGTTTGTCCACGAAAAAAAAAGTAGTTCATGAGACCTCGAATTCCCACGTTCCAGCGTGCATTATGCCAGCAGGTCCCACCCCCAATTGATTGAGTCACCCTTATCTTTATTTATATAATAGAGGACATAGTCTATATCCTCTATATAGATCATAGGATCACTCTATGAATAGGTCAATTCTCTTTCTTTGACCTCCCACCGTTCACGACATCCCTTGCTTCTCGCTGCGAACGGCTCCTCGGTGGAGGAGTAGAAGCGCTGGTCCCCTTCGGTCAAGTGCTTGTGCGTGCTGTTACCTACCGTAGGACCTCCGTCCCCGAAGCGAAGAAAGAGGAGCAGGAACAACAGGTTGTCCTCTCTTGGCCCAGTAGTTCCGCAACTACTACCGTGGTTGTTGCCAACGGGGATCCCCCATTCCGAAAGGTAACGGGGCCGGCCGTTAGGTCCAAAGTTGTATGCCACTGCTGTGGTGCCGATAGATTCAAAACTTCAGCGCCGTTATCAGACATTGCAGGCTTAGCATCTATTTTTCGTATATCGCTCCACACCGAGAAGAGGTATGTGTACCTCCAGCAACAACAAGAATGGAACCATAGGCTCCTATGCTGGGAGCATTTCGGGGTATAGGTCTAACCACCTCAACTCCCCGTTTCTGGCATGCTATAGTTCTTATAGTTAGTCTCTCGACGACGGGAATGGGAGATTACCGGTAAGCCAGATGCTTCGCGAACCACCGGTACATTTCGTTGCACTTAAATCACCCTCGTTAAGAGGCGCACTCCGATACCATTGATGTCCAATAGCTTTTATAGTAATGGCTGGATCTACTACTACCTCGTCCATTGAGTATAACAGAGCAAACGATGGTATAGCAATGAACATCGGGATGATACTTGGAAATATGGTCCGAATAATCTCGATAGTCGTTCCATGAACAATCCTTTGCGGGATTGGATTTTTTTGCTCGTGGAAATGCCATAAAGCGCGAACCAAGATCCGTGATACGAAAACAAAAATCAGAATGAGGAAGAAAAAGATATCGTGATGTAAGTCAATGATTCCTTGCATAATAGGTGTTGCTGCGTCTTGAGATCCTAATTGCCATGGTTCCGCAGCATCACAAGGAGCGATTGTGAGGAATCGCCATTCTAAAAAAACTTCAATCATTTGAATTTCCATTCTGTGACAGCTCTGCTCCCGAAAAGAAAAAGGAGATAGAGACTTGGCCTTGGTTTTTCCAACGAAAGTCTGATGGGAGAATGGCATGCAATGCGCATGATTTTCGATAGCTTTCACATTTGCGGTAGACTGAACACCCACCCAATCTCGAGAGACCGCGATCGATATTTGAGAGTTTCGTTAGGTCCTTGGCCTCACTCTCTACTCTTTGTTTGCCAGGCGAGTTGTCTATTTTTCCTTGCTCTAACTCCTCTTCTTTGCCGATTCTTCTATTATGACTAAAGTAGAAGTGCTACTGACTTCAACGAAATACATGAAGTCAGTAGCACTTTTCCTTTTTTTTCTTTCTTTTTTTCTATTATTCTAAGCAACTCAACTTCATTTTTCTAAGTAAAATATCCCTATATCTTTGCCTTCCATTTTCTTTTGTCTATTCTTAAATTACAATTAAGCCTGTACCTGAGATGGATTCTGCGGGTGCCATAGTGATTATGATTGTTCTTACCGTTGTCGCCAAGGATTGTACTTTCTTACTAGGTACAAGATTGAGCGGGTCATAACTCTTCTTTCCTGTAAATTCATGTCTTATAGTTCAGTTAAAAGATTCCCCGCATGGGCAAGGACTCTCGGTTAGCAGTTTTTGGCTTTTTGGTTCTTTGGTCATTTCCGGAAACCTGGTAGATCTACTGAACCTTTTCCAGAAGGGAGTTTCGAAGGGCTGCGAAACTGGTAACCTTCGCCCAGAACTCGATCTACGGCGCCCCCAAGGTTAGGGGCACTCAAAAGCACCGCTGCCAACGGTGCAATCTGTGGTACCTCCAAGGCATCCAGCCGATCCTCACCCTTCCAAGTGATTCAAATCAAATAAGACAAGTCAGAATCACCAACCAAATGGGAAACTCCATCCTAAACTTCGGAGTGGAAGATAGCAGAAGGCGGGTTTTCTGGATGTTGGCAAACGGGCATGAGAAGGATCTCCAGCAGGGGAGTACCTATTCACAGCGGTTTCTCGATCGGGATTTAGGTATTTTTCTGCTTTGGAGGAGAGTAAGGTCGTCCCTGACTCCATTCCTTCTTAAGGTCAAGAAGAGCGGCCTTCTTGCTTGCAGAAACTTTTTTGTTAAAAATGATAACATTTGAACGCCCTTATAGATATTGCTCTAGTGCACCAGCACACGCGAAGCACACTTCTTTATTCTGTATAGAAGGATTGATTAAGGATATTGATTGCCCATCCTCCCTTTGGTTGTTGATTGCACCTCAGGTGACTGGACATCCGAACGGCGTTCTTTTAGCATTTCAAATCCCAACTTCCTCAACCAAGCCGATTGGGCAGACCGATTTGAAAGAGCAGAGAGAGGAGACAGGATTGCCTTATAAAGGACAGAGGCTCGCTGGAATGCTTGATTGATTCTATTCAGGAAGTTCACACTCCCCGAAGCCCCACCCCCGCGGAAGGGTGGCGGTTTATGATCCTCTTTCAGCTGTCTGAACTAAAGCCAGTCAACTCGACAAATAACATTCTGAGCAGTTACGGCAATTCACTCTTGGAGTTATGACAGTGATTTTTATTTTTTTCCTTTTTTCTGAAGCCTGTAAACCAGCTAAGAGACACTTTCATTGGGACCGTACCACTCTTTTTCGTGATTAGGAAATTCCTTCCTTAAGAGTTCTGGTGGAAACTGAGTTGGAAGAAAGTGAATAGGTCAAAACCCGATATGAAGAATTTAATTTTATTGAAGAGAAGAGATTGGCAACCTTGTGTCATGGGCAGCTTTATCAGAGCTGGAGGAAGGCCCTCGCTCAAGCAACATATTCTCACGAGAAGTCCTTGTTTTGTGGATAGGAGTACGGGGGCGGCCGAGTACAGTGAAAAGAAAAGCAGACAAAAAACAACTAAAAAAAGACAGACACAGAAAAAAAAAAAAATGAAGAAGAATTACGTATAATGAACAATGAACACTTTGCGCAAAAGCCCACGGAAAATGAAAGAAACGACATGAACAACAAACCAAATATCATGGAATAGCCTTCGCCCGTTATCTCCTCATCTTCCTAGTTGTAAGCCACAGTTTACTTCGACGTTTCCAATTTCCCATAGAATCTCCGGGGCTTTCCTAGTAACTATAGTTTTGTTTTTTTATCTTTATTCTATTTGTCTCATTTTTTTTTCTCTTTCCTTTTTTCAGGCCCTACTTTCTAAGATTGGGTTCTCTCTGGGGGGTCGAGCCCTCTCCTTTTTTTTAATATGTGTAGGATGGGAGGGAGGTTTCCTTTTAGCAATCATTATTTCTCTTCTTTCTGGGGTTGACGGGAATGCCGTTTCCCCCGGTGGTACACCATCTCCTTCTCCTTCATCAAGTCAAAACTCTTTTCCCTCTCTTTCTGGAGAGATGACCCGCCAATCCTTTTTTCAACAACCTAAAGATGGATTTCAAAACCAGGACGAAATTTGGTAAAAATGTAGTCGTTGAAGCTTTTCTGCTGTCTATGTTATGAGTCCGCAGTAAATCTTGCTTTCGATCTCACTCAAGGGAACGCCCTATTATTGGATTGGGAATATTCCTTTACTTGAAAGCTGGATGGAAGGATTTCTTTCTTTTTTTTCTTTTGCCCATTCGAGTGTTCTTTGACGATGACATCATAGGCACCAGGCCCTCGGTCTGTCTGTGCTGTTTCGAATGATCGGGTTTCAACGGTAAGCAGCTCAGTCCACGGATCCGGTCTCGGCTAAGCGATTAACAGATTAGGGTTGGTTACCAGTCTTCGATTAACAAACTCGGGAAAGGGAAAGTGACACCATAGCCCTAACCTCTTGTTTAATAGCTTCTTTCAGTAGTGCTCAACACCAAGGGGCTGCTTTTCTGTCGCTTCTTTCAAAGTGCACTGAACTGGCAAAGAGAATGAATGTAGGCAGCGGGTGTACTCGAGCTCGGTAAGCCAAGAAAGAAGGTAGGTGGGCTAAGAGCATCAGGCTAGAGCGCGCTAAGCTAAGAGCATAAGTCTATGTAACGCTAGGAGCATCACTCTCTAGCTAGGAGCTTTCTTTCCTTCTTCCCTTTGTTTGCAGTTACGGTTTCAGTTCAGTCTACGGTCTCCCCACCGGCAGTCGGATATCAATAATCACTTACCCTGCGTTAGTAGAGTGAGGAGTGAACGGACTCAAATACAGTTGTCAGGAGGGGCTCCGGCTTATACATTAGGCATGAGAATCGCAATACGCAATATCAGCACAAAACAACTGCTCTATTGTTTTGGATCGATACTTCCCACCAAGAATCGTAGTTAGTAGTTCTTTCTTGGAACTCAAATGATCCTTTCATCAAGGTGCAGCTACTCGGTCGGGACCCGTACCAGCTTTCTTCCTCTTGACAACCCGAATCAGTAACCTACGAATTCATTAACCCCACCTATCGATGAAGAAATTGGATTGGAGAGGACCACCTGCTAGTAGCGGATCAGACAGATTGGTATGGAATGTCCGACTCCTGCCTAAGCTTTCCAATCCACCAATCCCATCTTTGAGGTAGGCCCTGGGATCACTGATGAGTCGAATGAGCCCCTCCTTTCCGGCCTATCCTTCATCTCCTGCGTCTCTATGAGGTCCCCTTCTGCCGACCTTTGGTGCTAGGATAGGGGTCCCTCTAGTGGAATCCAGAATCCATAGAAGACAGTCCCCATCAAAGTGGACTGACCTGACTCTTCCATCGATGATCTACTGCTCCCTCTGAGTTGCAGATGTCGTCTGAGCCGTGGACCCTAATGGCGTCGAACCCAATTTCTTTATTTCTAGCTGAGGAAAAAGTCAGAGCACCTTTGATCTTAGATAATAGCAACTACTCTCGGTTTGAGAGCTCTGTATATTGGCGAAACTATCAAATGGAGGAACTCGCAGCGACGGAACTGGCTGATTGGTCGGTCAGTCTTTTTTTCGCGAGGCATGATCTGAAAATTAAGCAGGCAAGCAAGAAAGCAAGGCAAGCGGATTCTCACTCCTTTCCTTCTGAGAGAGCATGAGGAGTCAAGGTTCAAAGAGGAGTTCCAGGTTTTCTTGACTTGAATCGAAAGCTACGTCAGAAGCAAGACTGATTTCCAATGAATCCAGAGCGATAGCGCAAGAGTGACTCAGCGACGCGAGCAGTCAAAACGCTTGGCCGTAGCTGAGCTCTCGTATCGAAGGAAAGAACAGTGTTGTGGAACCTTTTTTCTCCAGTCAAAAAGGCGATGGATTGTCTGACGCTTTATTTTCATCAGCTCTTCGCCCGCCTTATCGAGTCTTTAGTCTTTTGCCTCATTAAGCTCTTCGCGGTGCCTGTCAGTGATTGACCTTAGACCTCTTCTATCGGTCCTTGCCCTCAGCAGTAAGTAGGTGGGGCCAAAATCCCATCACCAGCACTTGAAAGTCGTATTGCCCGCTGTTTGGGGCCATCCCTCACCTCAGTAGATGGTGAAGACATCCAATCCTATCCCCTCTTTCTTCGAACTTATGCCGTCAATCCATCTTCATTCGATCTTGATGTTCCAATTCAATCGGAAAGGAAGGGCTCTGGACTCACCTATTTTTGAACATAGCCTTGTCGTCCAATTGATTCTCTCCTTTCTTTCGATTCTACATGTCCTGCTTCCGACTGCTAGTGTGACTATCCTGACTCTTGATCCGAGACCACCAATGGCCCATAGCTCTGACCACTGCCTTCCTTCCCTTTTCTGAAGCCTAAGATATCCTACCACTCACATGAACCACTTTCGGGTCGGAACAATAGGAAAAAGACTCACCGAGTCTAGGCACTTGAAAAGAGCACCGCTCACACACTGCGACTCACCGTTCTGTCGTCTCGATTCTCTATCCTTGCTTTCTCTCTCGATGAACCAGACGTCGTCCAATAAGACCAACAAAGCCTTTCTCAGGTCGGGGATCAATCAGTCTCAACCTAGAAAGAGTAGTCGTCGGTCATAGATAAAGCCAATCCAAATGGATCAATGGATAGGGGGAAGAACAACAAATGAAGACAGAAGGACCGGGCAGCCAGTTCAGGGAAGGAAGCCTAGCCCGTTCGAGCGAATTCGCCCTAGGGCATCATCATAGGTGGGAGGCTGGCTGGTTTTCAGTCTGGCTTTGCTGCTCCGTCTTCGATTCTATGTCTGATCCAATAGTGAGCTTTGCTCCCACTGATTCTCTAGGTCCTCCTTTACCGCTTGACCCTGTGAAGCTCGTTCGGTTGAATAAGGGACTGGTCTTGGTTCATAGGGAGTTTGCTCTCTCGTCTCTTTCCACTCTTTCTTCAGAGAATGGCTCTCTCAATCCCAATGGGATAGCGCGGACTCATCCTGCTTCTTTTTTTGATCTGATGAGGAGGAAGTGAAAACCAGAGACATAGTCTTTCCTCAACGAGTAGAACATTAAGATCGGCTTTCGTAGACCTCTTGAACGAAGGGGTCAATGAATGAAGAAGAAATGCCTTTCATCTCCAGAATTGGCAAAACCATTCCAAGCAGTTTGAGGCCCAGATGATCCTTTGATCGATCCTTCCTTCCGTCTCTTGGTCCAGTCCACCAAGGTCCTACTTCCCAGTTGACTTCCATGGGGCTATCATTTCCGAGACCCCCTACCACTGTCTGGCTCGCACTGGTCAACCCAAACCACTATCTATAGCGTCCCTATCCTTGGTTGGAAGGTTCGCGAAAGTGGGTTTGATCGCTCAGGTTCACAGCCTCTGACTGAGAACTCATAGCTAATCCATTGGCACTTTCGAGATCCAGATCAGGACCGCAGCTCCCCCTCGTAGGGCCTACCTACAATCTTTTTGTTGTGGTAAGATAGGCCATGAGCTGTAGGACTGCACTGAGATGCCAGATGAGAGATAGTGGAAAACTAGTGACTCTTTGGAGGCTAGCATGAACAGAGCCTTTGAGAAAGAGAGTCTTGCCCCCCCTTACGTAATAGGGCAGCGAGGAACATGCTAAGGAACCCGTCAGCTCTGTTGGTTCCCCCTCTTTGCAGGGTGATGACACCAGTAGCTGTGAAGCACAGATTACCATCTCTTCGAGCAGGGATATGGGGTGGGGCCCTTAGATCCAAGTCTAAAACAAGAAAAAGAGAAAGCAGGTTGAGGTGAGTATGGGAGGCAAGGCTGGATCTCATGAGTCAGTGACTCGCCGAGTTACCATGGTCCACCCGGGCCCCTCTGGGGTCATTAACCGAACCCCCACATCTTGCTTCTCTTCTCCAGGCCAATCTTTCTAAATACAAGCTGGCTGGATTTTTGCATTCATTCCTTTCATTCTATCCTTTCCCAACAACAACTCTGACTCTTATCCACTCCATATAATTATAGCAAATACTCCTTTGTGGAGTGGATGATGGATCGATCAAGCTTTCAAGCTCGCTACCCAGATAGCCCCTCCTTGTTTTCCTCCCTAAAAAAAAAACTATACTTTTCCACTTATCTATTCGTTCTTTGACGCTGTCCCGACTGATGAGCACCACTTAGGCAGGCCTGCATGAGACTCCGCTAGGATCTGCAGCGCTTCAGTAGGCCCTAGGCACTGATGTAAGGTTAAAGCTTTCACCCATGCTACGAGTCTGCGGTCAAGCGCAATCTGAGATCCCTCTTCGATAGACATGAACCAGGCGAGTCCGAATCCCTTTCTGTTTTGTCAGCTGATCCTACGAGCTTTCATAGAAAGCCTATATCTTATAGCGCGTACAAGGACAAGTGGTGGGCAATCTTTTCTTCGCTCTTTGACCTACCATAGATCCTTAGTGGTGGACCGATCGACCTCAAGCCCTATCGTCAAAGACAGACTCTTTTGGTGCAATGAGAGAGGTACTTTCAAAAAAGTCAGTGGTAGGTTGTTCTCCTCAAGCAGTAGGGCGACAATCCAATCCTGAGCTTCGTCAATAGGCGTCCAATCCTGGGAAAAAGGTAGGGTAGAATCGCCGAGTCGTCTAGCACCGTCCCCTGCCTCAACTCCACAATCACAATCATTTGTAAAAAAAGGTGGTTTGCTGCTGATCCTTTCCCCGGCATTGGAAAGACCTGACAAACAATCCTTAGATTGGGAAATGTGCCAGATGGAGGTTTTTCTGATTGTTGACGTACTGACTCATGATCCGCTTATTGAGATCTATGATCCTCCGTGGGGTAGGGGACTCTTCTTCCCCAGTAGTGAAGATCACAATTCTTCTTTCTCTCATACATATTCAAGTTCAAAGTATCGAATGCCTCTCGTGACATGAAGAGGAAGTCCCAAACTGGGATCAGAGCTTTTTTCGTCAAACAATCATGATTGGCAAGCCCCGAAGAGTCAAGGTCTCGAGTTAGGGGAGGTCAAACAAAAGAGTCGAAGATTGGTTCATCCAAAGGTTGAGGGTGGCCGGGAGAAGTCATTGGACAAGAATGGGGACCTCTCCCTCTAGCTTTCGCTTTGAGTCCTTTCCTTACGTCGAGAAAAGCAAAAGCTTCAGTCAGCCCCTTTCTTCCTATTCTATGGGAACTGACATTTGTTCGAAGAAAACCCTTTTGACACCTCTGCTTTCCGTCCATGGTTGGTCGATCTTCTTTCCCCCATCCATATGGATATGGAATAGAACGAGCTCGCTTCATGATTTCGTGACATACCAAGTAAGGGATTGTTAGAAGAAAGCTCCTATAGTGGACAGCTATAGCCTACTAGGTTGGGTGCTTGTTTAAGGCCATAAAGTGCTCGCTTGAGGCGGCAAACATACTCAGGATGATCAGTGCTGACAAAGCCTGGAGGTTGCTCCATGAAAACTGTCTCCTTAAGATAACCATGGAGAAAAGCATTTTTGACATCCAGCTGTCTTACAGACCACTTGTTCATAACAGCCAACGCAAGAACAAGGCGAATAGTAGTAGGCTTAATAACCGGACTAAAGGTTTCATCGAAATCAATACCAACCAGTTTGTTGTAGCCTTTTGCAACTAGTCTTGCCTTAAACCGTTCAACCGACCCATCTGCCTTTAGCTTGGTTTTGAACACCCACTTCGAACCAACAACATTCATCTCTGGTTTCTAGGAACAAGATCCCATGTGTCATTATGATGAAGTGCACTAAGTTCTTCTTTCATGGCCGCATACCAATGAGGACTATTTAAAGCAGAACCAACTGAACGTTTCCCAAGAGCTAGTGCTCTGATACCATGAAAGAGTTGGAAATACTTTAAGCAGATTGGGTGATGGATGTGTATTTCAATGTGAGAGATCATCTGTTTAAATAGAATAAAAGAAGGCCCCTTGGGCGTTACACATGGAGTAATTACATGAGAGTGAAATCTGTAATCGTAATCAAAGTAATTATTAGCTCCTATCTTTCTAGAGACATATGGAAAATGGCCCCATCCTTGAGTCTGTTTTCCTTTAATGGATCTGGTGGGGGGAGTAGGAAAGGAAGGATTCGATCCAGCCCAGAGTCAGGGAGGGAAAACCAATCTCAGAAGGGAAATCCGGATGAAAGGGCAAATTCCTTTGATTCTTGGTTAGCTGACTAAGGGCGGATGGGGATACTGATGCTGAGGCCGAGGAGATGAAGGTGACTTGGTCGGTTCGCTACTCTCTTTTCAGCCATTCTTGTATGCGTGTAGCCTAAGCCTACCTTTCGATTGGACTTGCTCCAGATCTTTTGACACCCGCCCATCTTCCTTCCCATTCTGGTAGGTTGGTACACTGGTGGATTGACGTATTGTAAGTAGTCCCCCTTCATGTTAAGTGCAGTTCGTCGTGGTCGCCGAACAAAGGCCTTTTCCTTACTTGCACGCGATCTTATCTGGAGCCTTTTAGTAGTATTGGATCCTTTTATGCAATTATGAAGTTCTGTTAGGTTCTTATCTTGTCTTCTATTCAACTTGGATCTAATTTCATTTCAAACTACAGTACTAAAACTTTAGGAAGCTCACTTCTACCTTTTCTTTTCTTGTTTGTTCGGGGAGAAATAGAAACTGTAAATGTAAATGTATAGAAGACTCTCGATGGATTGGTTGTAATGTTAACGAGGTTGTATATAATCCAATGTTCAGTGAGATGACTTTCCTACTGACTGAATCGCTTGAATTAGTTGAAGGAAAGGAGGCTTCTGGCTCGTCTGGTCTCACTGGAGAGGAGAGTTTTGACTGCGAGGGAGGCAGGGGCGCGTCTGGTGGTATCGTATATAAGATCACGGCTGCATTTAGGAGTGATCTTTCCCTCGTCTCTCCCTTTTCGGGGAATGGCTGCAATCACAAGCAAGTGATTGAATGAGTGGGGGGCCCCGAAAGCACATGCAGGATAAGCAGGTGTTTCAGGAGACGGTCTAAAAATGGGTCCGGTCCAGAAAGAGAACTCTCAACAAAACTAAGCTGGAACTAATCAAGATCAATAGGAAGAGGAGTTAGCTAGGAATCTATTGACTAAGTTCATGCCACGACGATCCATATGGAAGGGAAGTTTTGTTGATGCATTCCTGTTGAGAATGAAGAAGAAGAGAGATCTTCTTTTGAGCAGGAAAATTTGGTCACGTAGATCTTCTATTTCGCCGGAATTCGTTGATTGCTCCGTACTCATTTACAATGGAAAAACTCCTGTTCGTTGTAAGATCACTGAAGGAAAGGTTGGTCATAAATTTGGAGAGTTTGCTTCTACACGGAGACGAAGACCTTCGAGAACAAATAAAGGAAAGGGAAGAAAGGGGAAAAGGTAAAGTCTAAGCGCATATGGCACGAAAAGGAAATCCGATTTCGGTAAGACTTGATCTGAATCGTAGTTCAGATCCAAGTCGGTTCAGTGAGGGGAGAGCACTTAGACAATTCACTTTGAGTACAGGGAAGTCTGCTGGTAGGAATTCCTCAGGGCGTATTACTGTTTTTCACCGAGGGGGTGGATCGAAGCGATTGAAGCGAAGAATTGACCTGAAACGAAGCACTTCGTCTATGGGCATTGTAGAAAGGATCGAATATGACCCTAATCGTTCTTCTCGGATCGCTCTAGTACGATGGATCGAGGGGGTGCTGCTACGCCGCCAGAGGAAATGCAACACGATAGAAGAGTTCGCTCCGCCGCGTAAGATCCTCGAACCTACCACGGCCACCATCTTTTGCCTTTTTTCGTTCTCTTCCCTGCCCGGGAAAGTGGATCAAAGAAAGGTAGCTTGCTCCCAAGGCAAGTGCTTGCTTACGCTTTATGTAGTGGTCGGCCTTCCTACCAGAATGCCTCCTTGGTTGAAGAGCCAAGCCTGCGCAGGAAGCAAACAAACTTGCGCGAAGGACGTTTTCTTCTCTGCCCTGTCCTCTCCCTTGGCCAAGGGAGAGACTGCATCCCTTTCCTTCGGTAGCTCTTTGGGTTTCCCAAGGATAGCGGTAGCTGGGGCAAAGCCCGCTTTCTTCGCTCCGCGAATGAGAGAGAAACTCATCGGAAAGAAGACGTTTTCTCTTTGCGAGATCCGAAAGTGGAGAACGCATTGCGTTCTCTGGGCACATAGGATCAAACGTAAAGCAGCGCTTTCTTGGCAGAGTTTGAGGCAGCAAGAAACTTTAGGGCTTGTTGGAGCTGCTGAGCATAACGAATCGAAGCCGAAGGCGGATCAAGGTAGCTTGCTCCCAAGGCAAGTGCTTGCTTACGCTTTATGTAGTGGTCGGCCTTCCTACCAGAATGCCTCTAGAAGCTTCTACAAAGCTTTGCTTCCGGTAGAAGCTAGTCGCTTCGGTAGCTTGCCTGCCAAGCCTATAGGCGAAGGGCCGAAGGATGGAGCGTGCAAAGTCGATCGTGCACCTGTCGTGTGACCCGTTGGTCCTAAGCAATGTCTTTCGCGAAGCGACCCACCTAGAAACAGCTCTCCTTTTAGGGAGGAAAAAAAATGGAACTTCGATCTGATGCGGGTATCCAATCCCGCCGCTGAGATGTCCAGCGGATTCCGGGGCCTTGACGAATGGCCGGCCACCATTGTTGTTAGAAGAGCAAAAGGCCCGGGGCATAGCAGGATGAACCAATGTGAATGAGTGTCAGCTTCGTTGCCCGAACACGATTGGTGCTGACCACACTAGGTGCTACCGTGGTAGCAAGAGAGGCCAGGCAGTGACAATTGAGAGGTTGTCACTGAGCATTCCGTCTCACACGGGAAGAGAGGTCAAATGGCAAGGCAAAAGGCCATACGCCCGTGTGGCTCCTCGCGGAGTATAGCTCACATCCAAACATCTGATTGGGGAACGGGGCAACGCCCATGAAGCTCCGGCGGAAAGGGAAGGCCTGCCAGGCCGTATGCCCATGGGTGCAGGATTCTTCGAAAAAGCGCGGGCTGACTCGGAGACCTGGGACCTTGGCTTAGCAACGAATGAAGGGAAGCTCGAAGAGCTTTCTCCGCCAGCGGCTTATGTAGTGGTCGGCCAACTAAAGCTCGCTAAGCTTCGCTTCCCTCCCTTATGAAACTTCATGAAGTAGTCGGCATTCTATAAGCGACTTGTCGAGTTTACAAAGCTTTGCTTCTTGTAGTCGGCCCTCCATGCCTCCCTTCATTTGCTTGCCTCCTTTCAGCCCAGAATGCCTACTGACGTTAAGCTAACCGCCAGAAGCGACACCCTTCGGGTGAGCTTCTGGCGCAGGAGGCCAAGCATTCTGCCAGACGTCCCGGCCTGGGAGCCCCGTTCGCCTTTACTATAGTCTTTAGTTTTTCTTCATTTTATTAAGTAGCTAAGTTTCAAAAGCAAAGGTGAACAGCCCCCTGTCTTTTCTTTATAGTAGTCAAGGGCTTATAAGAAAAGTAAGGAAGGAGGCATTCTGGTGGGAAGGCCGACCACTACACGGATAGATTTCTATACCAAGTCATGAGCGATAGCGAAGCCAAGCCGCCGCCTATAGGCGAAGGGACGAAAGCCCGGCAAAGGTTAGACCTGATGGGAAAAAGTACGAAAAAAAAATAGTACGTTAAGGTTACGAAGTCACTTAGCCGAGCCGAGGCTAAGGTTATGGAATTACAGAGTAGGTTTTAGGTAAGTGAAACTAAGGAACTGGCTTAGCTGTTCTACAAAGGAGAAAAGCTTTTGTTAAAGAGTCACTTATCCGTCTACAAAGGGAAAGGCGTCGGTACGGAGTCACGTCAGCTGTGGATATAGACTAGGCTAAGGAACGGAGTCTTAAAGTATTCACCGAGACTACACTAAGGAAGAAGTCAGCGAAAGTGAGCTCGTAACTAAGAAAGCCGGTATCAGAAACGAAGCCCTCTATAATAAAAAAAAGCAAAGAAGTCAAGGAACGAAGCTGCTTCTCTAATAACCCCGTTGAATAGGAGGGCGAAGGCTTTTTCAAAAAGTTTGATAGAGGTGGGCTTCGACCTTCTTAGGAAGAGCCGTACGAGGCAGCTCACGTACGGTTCGGGAGCCGAGCCACCGCACAGGGGCTTAGGTCAACACTTATATATTAGCCAGTCATCAATTGGAAGCGGGTAAGATGGTGATGAATTGCGATTGGTCCAAACCTTCTAAAAGCGGCTTCTTGCGACCTGCCCAGAATGCCCATACATACCTTCGGGTTCAAGACCTTGTTCGCACAGCGAATAAAGGTCGGGTTGAAGGGGGCAGTCAGCTGGCTGCTTCTTGGCCACGCCCCCCTGCTTATAGATACGAGATACTTGATCTAAATTCTAAAGTAGGAAATTGCATACCATTAGCTGATATACGTATGGGAACATGGGTACATGATATTGAATGTCATCCAGGTCAAGGCGCAAAGCTGGCTCGAGCCGCAGGAACTTATGCTAAAATAATTAAGGAGCCAGCCCCACAATGTCTTGTGCGGCTACCTTCGGGTGTTGAAAAACTCATAGATTCCCGATGCCGAGCTACTATTGGTATAGTTTCCAATCCCAACCATGGTGCACGTAAGCTTAGAAAAGCAGGACAAAGCCGGTGGTTAGGCAGACGCCCCATTGTTCGTGGTGTTGCAATGAATCCAGTGGATCATCCTCATGGAGGAGGTGAGGGACGCACGAAAGGAGGTAGACCTTCGGTGTCACCTTGGGGGAAGCCCACCAAAGCAGGATTTCGGGCAGTAGTGGGGGTGGGGAAACGCAGAATTTAGTTCATGCCACGACGATCCATATGGAAGGGAAGTTTTGTTGATGCATTCCTGTTGAGAATGAAGAAGAAGAGAGATCTTCTTTTGAGCAGGAAAATTTGGTCACGTAGATCTTCTATTTCGCCGGAATTCGTTGATTGCTCCGTACTCATTTACAATGGAAAAACTCCTGTTCGTTGTAAGATCACTGAAGGAAAGGTTGGTCATAAATTTGGAGAGTTTGCTTCTACACGGAGACGAAGACCTTCGAGAACAAATAAAGGAAAGGGAAAAAAGGGGAAAAAGTAAAGTCTAAGCGCCATATGGCACGAAAAGGAAATCCGATTTCGGTAAGACTTGATCTGAATCGTAGTTCAGATCCAAGTCGGTTCAGTGAGGGCGACCGCGAAAGTCACCGAATGGGTCCGGTCCATCTTTTCCTGATCTTTGTCCCATAAAAAAAAAAAGGCGTGGGAGGACGTTGCAGATGTCCGGGACGGACACGACTTCTTCTAACGCTAGAAGACCACAGGAAGACACCCGGGACAAGAGCATGTCGTGAAAGACGCACACGGGGCGGGCGTGCTTCGACCGTGTCTCCGGGGCACAGTTGAATGTAGATATCATGAACGCGAGGTGCAGGATACCAGGCCGAGAAACCCGGGCAAGCACTCCCCTAATGTGCCGATCGCTAGCGCATCCAGGGCCCCGGCGCCCAGCGGAGCTGGAGAGGCCGTCACTGATCTGAGAAGTGCGTCTTCGGTTCGGATAGACTGATTCTGCGAACGCCTAGCCCCAGGAATCAATAAAAAAACAAGTGCTAAGTTTCATTTCAGATCAGTGAATAAACCGAAAGAAGAGACGTTTCTCGCTCGGCGCCGCACTATGCTCCGCTTCAACAAATGATAGTTTTCGGTGGAACCGGTGAACCACGCGAGCTGGTTAGATGCGTGGGACAGAGGGCTCGTAGTACCTGATAGCGCAGCTATGCAGTGGAAGGGAAGGAGCCTAAATCGACCCCCTTCTTTCTTTTTTATTCAAAGACACAAAAGCACAGTACAAAGAGATTGGACTCTCGGATGAGACTAAGCAGCTACCGTTCCGACGCGCCCCTGACCCTACTATCTTTATTAAGACCGAAAACCCTCTCTAAAGTGGAGCCTAGTTGAAGCTGTCATTTAAATCATAGAATAGAAATTAAAATAGACTTTTAGGGATATAGATGGAGTCTCGCTCAGTAAAGAGAGTTGTAGATTCGTAGAACAGAAGAAGAGTACGCGCGCTACAAAACGCAGCCAGCCAGTTCAAGTTAGTGGAAAGAAGATAGTACTTGAGTACTGACCCCTCCGGGGCCCCCGGTTGCTTTGGCGCGCCCCACCCCAACGTTGGAGTATTGCCTTTTTAGCCTACGCTTGCTGCTTGCAGCATGGATTCTTTAGATCTAAAGAATCCATGCTTCCCCCGCCCCGGAGCGAGACTCTATCCAGATCTCAAAGAATAACGAGCTAGGCGGCCGGCGGGCAAAGAAAGGGGGCGGGCCGGCCGGTCGGGGCCTTGGCGATACGTTCTTCTTTCGAAGCGTTTTGCCAATAGAGCGAGGGCGTCCTTCTGGGGTGGGGCGTTTACTTTCAAATGACAACCGCCTGTTCCTGCAGCGGGGGCGTTGCACGAAAGCAAACCGCCCCCCCGCCCGATTAAGTACCAGTTGCTTCGCTGGTGGGCCCACTTAGGTTAGGGGGGCATTGTCCCTCAGTTCTTACCAACCTCAGGTGTGTAATCGACATCTAGCTTATTATCGGTAGAAGTTTCATGCAAGCCTGACCTCAGCTGTCCATTTCTTATTCATTCAGGGCGCCCCTAGTGGACTTGGCGGTGCTCCTTTCTCAAACCAGAACAACTCTGAACGTTAGGGAAGATAAGGGAAGACCACCTGAGCGAACCGACCGAAGGGACTTTACTTATCCGAACCGAACGTTAGCGGCTTAAGCTAAGCCTATCACGAGCAGCGTCGCTGCTTGATCGGCGGGGAGGAGCATCTCAAAGTATGGGGCAAAGGATCAAGCGCTTTGACTTTGTCCCCCGGGATCCACCACAGGTTGGGTTTGAGAGCCGTGTGATGGGTGACTATCCAGCACGGTTCGGAGAGCACTTGTATGTAGTCTGCGCTGGTGAATGGAAGCCCCCGCCGCAAAAAAGAAGCGGCTCTTCCCACGGCTCCGTCACCATTGACTCTATTTATTATTATGGTAAATCAGTGTATCAAGATGTCAATCTTAGATCTTATTTCGGTTCGATACGTCCACCTACGATACTCACCTTTGGCTTTCGTCTCGGTAGGTGTATTATTCTACATTTTCCCAAAAGGACATTCATTCATTTCTTTCTTCCCCGTCGACCACTACGACTGAAACGACGCGACAAATCAAGACCCGGAAAGGAGAAGGGCCGGTGGTGGGCATTTGGGAAAGTCGGGCCGATCGGGTGTCTTCATTCAAGCGACGGTACAGAAGAAGAACGAAACGAAGTGAGAGGCCGGGGGGCAGGGAAAAGAGTCGAGTCGATCAGGCTCGACGACCGGGAGAAGCAAAACGAAATCAGGATTTGGCCGAAAAAGATGCAACGCTATGGATACCATGACCGATCACCATCGAGAAAGAAGAATTTTTCTAAATCACTTCGGGTCAGCGGGGCCTTCAAGCATCCGAAATACGCCGGGGTTGTAAATGACATAGCGTTCCTGATAGAAAATGACGACTCCTCCAGAAAAACGAAGTTATTCAAGTTCTTTTTACCAAAGAAGTCCCGCTCTGACGGCCCGACGAGTCATCTACTAAAAAGGACCCTCCCCGCTGTGCGCCCCTCCTTGAATTATTCGGTCATGCAATACTTATTGAATACAAAGAAAAAAATGCATTTCGACCCCGTCGTAGTTCTCAATCATTTCGTGGCACCGGGTGTGGCTGAACCATCTACGATGGGGGGAGCGAAGGAAGGAAGCTTAGATAAGAGAATACGCTCTCGCATCGCTTTTTTTGTAGAAAGCTCGACCAGCGAGAAAAAGTGTTTGGCCCAAGCCAAAAAGAGGTTGATCCACTTCATTCGCTTGGCGAATGATCTTCGCTTCGCGGGAACAACAAAAACCACCATCTCGCTCTTTCCTTTCTTCGGTGCTACCTTTTTCTTTCCAAGGGATGGGGTTGGGGTGTATAAAAACCTATTTTTTGAGTATGCCCGGGAACAACTCCTAGGTCAATTAAGGATCAAATGTTGGAACCTCATGGGTAAGGAGAAGGTAATGGAATTGATAGAGAAATTCATAGACCTAGGTGGGATAGGAGAATTGATAAAGGGAATAGAGATGATGATAGAGATCATACTGAGAAAGAGGATAATTCCGTACGGGTACAACTCTTATTTGAACGAAGTGCAAAAAATGCGATCTTTTTTGTCTAATAGAACAAACACAAATACCTTAATTGAGTCGGTAAAGATCAAATCTTTTTATCAAAGTGCTTCTCTGATTGCTCAAGACATCTCTTTTCAACCGAGGAACAATCAAATCTCATTTCGTTCCATTTTTAGTAAAATAGTTAAGGATATTCCATTAATAATGCCAAAAGGGGTGGAGGGGATACGTATTTGTTGTTCAGGTCGATTAGGAGGTGCGGAAATAGCTAGAACTGAATGCGGAAAGTATGGAAAAACATCTCGTAATGTATTTCACCAGAAAATCGATTATGCTCCTGCTACAGTATCTACTCGTTACGGAATTTCAGGTGTCAAAGTGCGGATCTCATATAGTAAAAATAAGAAGGGACGTGCTATATCCGAAACGTACGAAATTTAAAAAATATAGTAAAGGCAGATGTTGTAGGGGTCGCGAACCGGACGGTACACAACTTGGTTTTGGAAGATATGGCACCAAAAGTTGTAGAGCTGGTCGTCTTTCATATCGAGCCATTGAAGCAGCGCGTCGGGCTACAATCGGACAATTCCATCGTGCTATGAGCGGACAATTCCGAAGAAATGGTAAGATATGGGTAAGAGTTCTCGCAGATCTTCCTATTACGGGGAAACCTACAGAAGTGAGAATGGGAAGAGGAAAAGGAAATCCTACGGGTTGGATTGCTCGTGTGTCCACGGGACAAATCCCATTTGAAATGGATGGTGTGAGTTTGTCAAATGCTCGACAAGCCGCTACATTAGCGGCGCATAAACCATGTTCGTCAACCAAGTTTGTTCTGTGGTCGTAACGTAATTTGTTAGTGGGGAAAAACCGGGCCGGGACTCAAAAGAATTTGGCGAAGTCTTTGTTCCTGAACGACGGAAGTGGAAAGACAAACAGGGAGAGGGATATACTCCTTTTTTTTGTAATCGCCGAAATTGTACGACGAACCTTCTTGTTCCAGGCGTACGACCCTGAGACGTGACGGTGTCACTTTTCCGGCCCGGTAAAGTGACAGTTACATAATTAAGAATAAGAAAGAGAAGAGCTAAGATTCAGGAAAGGATGACCTTAGGTTAGGGTATTTGTTCCATTTTTGAAACGGGAGTCTTTTTTTTTCGATTTCTGATTCCCTTGATCCAAACTTGAATGTGAACATACCAATACGACGTATTCGCGAGCGCACCTAACGATGACTTTCGTAAGTAGTGTGAACCAGGACTAGAAACTGGCCCCTGCAGTGTAAGCCGGGAGTACTGCAAAGGCCCTCTGCAGGGATAGAGGTTGTTCCTCTCGGACCTGACCAATCCGAAAGACAATAGCATCTGCGTGGCGACTCCACTGGGGAGAAGAGTTTCAGTCTGTGGCTTATCTCAACCCCTTGTTGGTAGTTGCCCACTAGGAATCTTTTTTCCCACACACTCAGTGGACTAAATCATCCACTGGCGACCTTGCTCCATTTGAAGTCTAACAGTTCATCACCCTGCAGGTCTTACAGTCAACTTCTACGAACCCAAGCATCTATAGACCTGACTGGCACTGACTGTAACGATCCAGAAAGACCGCAACCTAAAACGGAGATAGAACAGAACCATCAGATGATGAATACTCCTCCGAAACGCTGGCTATCCGCCACCCCACTGGCATTACAGCCCCCTCCAGGGCCCATGCCGGATCTCATAATCCTAGAGAACTTCCCGAAGTTCTTCGGTGCAGGATCTTACTCTGCTGAAGACTACAAAACTTTCAAGATCTCTGCACTGATCATTCTATCGAGGATGAGACGGTAGCAGTCAGACTGAAAGTCAAAACCTTTGACGGATTAGCTCTGAGCTGAGGCAGTTGACCCCTTCCTCCATTTTTTGTTGGGATTATTTTGAAACTGCCTCGAGGGTAAACATTTAGGCCTAAACGATCTCATGAGCATTAAAAAAAAGTAAGGATAATATGTATTAGAATACAACGAACGGTAGAACTGCCTAAATAAATTTCGCTGAGAGTTCTTTGTAGAACCACGTTGGTTAGGGATCTGTACGTCCGTTTCCTAGGCCAATAATAGCCTTCCAAGTACAGCAGAGGAAGCCCATAAGTCTGAAAAAAAAGTACTTATCAGCAATCTCATAAGTACTTGGAAGGGGAGGAATCTCAT